CAAGATAAATGGCCGATACTACTGGAAGGATTCCTCTTTGGATAATAGGTACTGTAACTGGTATTCTTGTGATTGGTTTAATAGGTATTTTCTTTTATGGTTCATACTCAGGGTTGGGCTCATCTCTGTAAGAATCTAAAATAATCTAATAATCGGATGAACTGAGTTGGAGACATGAAAGCTTAAGAACTCAAGGGATCCCTTGAGTTCTTAAGCTTTCATAATAGAATATATTATTTTTATTTCAATTTGAAAATTCAAATTATATTTGAAAAATGTCATTCATTGATTTTGAACATCTATTATTGAAGCATAGTATCTATCTTTCAAAGTTAGACTGAAATTACTTGATTTCGTTTTCCTAAATGAACCAATTCTAATATATCTATTTGACGAGTACAGATATTATTCAAATCCTTTCTTTTCTAATAAACCTCCATTAAGTTCTATTTTCTCCAAAAATTGCGCTCTATTTTCTATTTTTTGATTGCTCACTACTCTAATCTATATTTTAATTAAATATAGAAAAATATAGAAATAGAAGAAACAAAAAGGTTCTGAGAAATCCGTAAAAAAATCAAAAAATAGAAAATAAGATTAAGAATAGTTATCTTATACTTATTATCTGAAGTTTAGTATTCTGTATTCGATGAAATTTTCTCTTTTATTAGAATAGAAAACTATTAAGACATTCTCTGATAAGAGTAAGAGAGTCACTCGGTTCAATTTTGATTAAAAAAAAAACTAAGAGATAAAGTCAAAAAAATTTCTTTATAATATTCTTACTATGAATAGGAATAGAGTATAAGTAACTCCCAATGACTTCGAAACAAGCAAAAATGGGTTCATAATTTTTGATCATGCAGAACACCAATAAGAATTGGATTCCTTTTCCTTTCCGAAGTTGAGATTTATAAATTTGCAAATCTAAAAATTCATTTCGGATAATTGAACCTTCTCAAACTGTTTCTTCTTTAGAACCAAAAAGATTTGTGCTAAAATAACAGATGCCAGGAAGAACAAAAGACCTTGGACACGTAATGGATCTTGAAGTACTATTTCAGCATCCCCTTGACCAAATCCACCCACATTAGGATTACTCGTTAATGGCTGATCAAGTTTGATAGATTCGCCCTCTGAAACGAGAAGCTCTGGCCCTGGCGGAATAATATCAACCACTTGACGCCCATCTAACGTATCCGCTATAGTTATTTCGTATCCCCCCTTTTCTTTTCGTATGATTTTACTTACTCTACCAGCCGCTGTAGCGTTATAAACCGTATTGTTACTCTTGTTCCCGTCGGGATAAATTTGACCCCTTCCTCTGTTCCCCCCCACATATATGGGATATTTTAAGAAGTGAACATCTTTATTATTAGCGGGATCCGGGGAAAGAATAGGAAAAGTTATTTCACTATATTTCTGACCAAGAATAGGACCTATAACAAGAATATTTTTTTTAGTGGGTCGATAGCTCTGAAAAGAAAGATTGCCTATCTTTTCTTTCATCTCGGGTGAAATACGATCCGGGGGTGCTAATTCAAATCCTTCAGGTAAAATAAGAACAGCACCCACATTCAACCCCCCCCTTTTTCCATTAGCAAGAACTTGTTTCACTTGCGTATCATAAGGAATTCGAACAACTGCTTCAAATACAGTATCAGGAAGTACTGTTTGCGGAATCTCAATATCCACGGGCTTATTAGCTAAATGGCAATTGGCACATACAATACGCCCGGTTGCTTCGCGCGGATTTTCATAACCCTGCTGAGCAAAAATGGGATACGCATTTGAGATAGATGCTTGAGTGATGATATATATCATAAACGATACGGAAATAGATTGAATAATTTCTTTCTTTATCGTGATCCAAGAAAAAAAAAGGTTATTTTGAATTTGCATAGTCCAATCATTGATCCCAAAAATTTCTACAATAAAATGAGGTAGGTCACTCGGATAGTTCCCTATCCACAAGTCTGCTATTTACGTAAATTCTTTTACGCGAATATAAAATATTCGAGGAGAAATCTCCGTAGGTTCGAAGGAGTGGGTACGTCTTAAAATGCTTTGCTTATGTGCAAAGTAAGAAATATTCGAGTTGGATCAGTCATTCATTGAATGATAAATCACTACAAGTGATGGAGATAGACGATTTAAATAATGGAAGATCCAATATTTTAAAATTGTGTCTATAATGACTGGAAAAGTAGAAACAAGGCCAGATATAATTTTCTCATTATGAACAAATCCAAAATCTTTGTAGACATAGCCAATCATTAGTTCCCAACCATGGGGCGAATGGAATCCGATACATAAATCAGTTAATAAAAGAATAGAAAAAGCTTTTATTGTGTCACTTAAATTATATAGAAATTCTTGAACCCAAGAGTTAAGAATAAGAAGTTCTTTATTACCTAGAATTGAATAAGCACTAAAAATAATGAAACAGATTATATTTGTCGAGAAGTGCAAAATCATATGGATATGATCCTCATTGTTTATCTTTATCAATTGGATCGTTTCTTTGTGGATTCCTATATGAGCCCTTTGCAACCCTATTTCCGGGTATTCTTTTATTATTTCGTCCAATAGGAAGAGTTCTTCTAATTCGATGAATTTTTCTATAATACTCTTTTCTTGAATATCAGTCAAAAAAGTTTCGGATTGTGTAGTATTCCACCAATCAGTAACCCAAGATTCAACACTTTTCTTAAATGAAAGAGAAACCCACCAAGGCAAAAATACTATAGATATAACAGAAAGAAAAGGGAGAAATGCTTTCTTTTTTTCCATTTTTCATCTTTGAATTGCTAATGAACTCGCCTCATTCTTCGAATCTATGCGCTGCGATCTACTATTTTTATCAAACATAAGTTATATTCTAAGGCATCGAACCCCGGAATCTATTCCTTTTTTTTTTGATTTCCCATTCATTGATTATGAATCTCGAAAGAATATAGAATAAGAAAGAGTCGACTTTAAATGAAGAAATAATAAATGAAGAAATAATAAAAATCTTGTTTACAGATAATCTAATTGATCCAATTTGAAACTGCTTCGCGTTCTCGATGAATGCTAAAGCGAAACTAAAAAAAAACAAACATTTCAAGGAATAGTATTCCGATTTCGACTTAAAAGAACTCCCCTTGTTCTTTTTTTATTTATAGAAATATTTTGATTTGCTATTTCATTTCAAAATACTTCAATTGGTACGCGCAAAAAATAGGCCAATTTGGCAGCTTTTTGCTCAATTTCACCCAGGGTCAAATTCTCATCAGTACGCGTCAATGGAATGGCTCCCTGTCCTTTGATTTCCATATAAAGGATACGACGAGGATAAATGCCCTCTTTAACTTCTATTCTGATCGACTGAATATCCTTCATACGGAATCGTAGGAAGATGCGACGCTTTTTCCCAGGAAATCCCCAACGAAAAATACACACTATTCCTTCTTTTAGATCGAATCGATCATAGCCACTCCCCACATTCCACGAAATTGTACACCACAAATAGGAACTAATAAAGAGACCCGCGATCCCGTAGAAGGACATCACGATCCCTTGTGGAAAAAAAACGATTTGCTGATATGGAACTAAAGATATCAAATTCTTACCGAGATAGCTGGAAGTTCCAACTAAGACGAATCCTAATGAACCTAAAAAAAGGATCAAGGCCCAGAAGAAATTACTTAGTTTTCGAGACCCCACTAGACGTTCTATCCATATATGTTCGGATCGCCAACTCATATTAGATCTAGTTGCATTTTTTTTTTTTTTATTGGAATGGAGAAACTTTTTGTTTCCGAAGTAACTCTCATCAACTAGTGCCATTCGCATGTAACACTTTCCTTTAGGAATAATCGTAGTAATTCGTCGAATGGGTTAGGTATAAAATAAAAGAATATCCCTTTTTTAGGATATTCTCGAAATATCTACATACATATAGATAGATCGACTTTCCGTTTCAGGCATCTGCCTCGATTCCAATCTATTTGGAAATAATTCGAAACTTATTTCCCTATATTGTTTGTATATTTCGAGCATCTATTTACGGATATATAAGAGCTGCTTCATTTATGCCCCTATGTTATACCATAACATACTCTACTAAATGCACATCTGTATTAGCTATATCTAAGTCTTGAAAAAAAATGGATGAGATTTGAACCCATAAGATCTAAGAAATCTTGTTTTTTTGAACATGAAGAAATAAAGACGCCATTGCAATTGCCGGAAATACTAGTCCTACTAACGGCACAAAAATAGAGGGTAAGCTATTGAGAGTTGTCATAGAATGGGTACCTCGATTGAATATTTAGACCTGTTATTACTATAAACATATCTTATACTAATTCTTAGTAGTATTCTATACTAATTAGTATATCGAAGTGAGTATTCTATATAATAGAAATAATAATAATAGAAATAATAGAATAGAAATACAATTCTATATATTCTATATATCTTATTATCTATTATTATCAACTAGAAATCAAAATGAAATAGAAAATAGAGAAATTCACGAGATTAAATAAATAGAAATTAATTCAATACAATATTATCTTATTTCTCTTTCGATATGAAAGATAGAAATATATGGATGATAATCCAGTCTTGTCTGAAAATTAAATTCAATTCCAATTTTTTGATATTCAATTTTATTTAGAGTTAAAATTAATATCAAAATCAAAATAAAGAGTTTCTTCCGAATTGAATTTCGTAAACTATTCTGTTAGAATTTTGAATTCAATCCAACAACACCAGTTATTAGTAAAAAAATAGGGGCTTAGGGGGAGATTCGAGTAGAAAGAAAAGACACTCTATATCGATATTTTCTCTATTTGAATTCGCGATACATACGCAACAAGAAGGGAAGACGACCTTCGGTTTCTTTTTCTTGCCTAATTTGAATTTCGCAGAAAAAAGAATTTTCTTTTTTACTTATGTTGTTAAAAGAGGTTTCTTTCCCGACCCCTAATCAGGAAGACCATTAAAAAATA